TCTCTCGAACCATAGTAATATTATTTGGCAGATTTTTGAGTCATTTATTTCTCTTGAAATCTCTTCAATCTTTATTTCTACACTCGTCTTTTTTTAGGGGGTCTGCAACCATTATGGGGCATAGGGGTTACATCCCGTACGAAACTTAAAAGTATACCACTTCTACGAATAGCTCGTAATGCTGCATCTCTTCCGAGACCAGGACCCTTTATCATGACTTCTGCTCGTTGCATACCTTGATCTGCTACTGCTCGAATAGCATTTCCTGCTGCGGTTTGAGCAGCAAAAGGCGTCCCTCTTCTTGTACCCCTGAATCCACAAGTACCGGCCGAGTACCAAGAAATTACCCGACCCCGTACATCTGTAACAGTCACAATGGTGTTGTTGAAACTTGCTTGAACATGAATAACGCCCTTGGGGATTCGACGTGCACTTTTACGTGAACCAATCCGTCCATTCCTACGTGAACCACTTCTTGGTATAGATTTTGCCATATTTTATCATTTCATAAATATAAGTCAGAGATATATGGATATATCCATTTCATCTCAAAACCGATCTTTTATTTTGATGTGTTCATCGGTTCTTTTATAGAGTCCATTTTCGAAAGATTATCCTTGTCTTTGTTTATGTCTCGGGTTGGAACAAATTACTATAATTCGTCCCCTTCTGCGGATCAGTCGACATTTTTCACAAATTTTACGAACGGAGGCCCTTATTTTCATAGTTGTTATTCCTTAAACTAAACTGAATTTCGAATCTACTTATTGGAAGAAAATGGGTTTCTTGAAATTTTTGAACCGCGAATTGTATCCCCATGAAAGGAATGTTGAAAAAATGATCTAATCGTTCGAATCCTTGTTGTGGAGTCGATAAATTATACGCCGTCCGTTTGAATCATAACGACTTACTTCAATTTTGACTTGATCTCCTGGTAGTATATGTATAAAACTGTGTCGGATCCTTCCTGAAACATAACGTAAAATCTGACTTCGTTATCTAAAGGATCTCTAAAAGAACCCGGACCATACCATTGGTAAGTGATTCATAAATTAAACCTCGCTGAATCCATTTTTTTTTTCTTTTTTTCTTTCATTCCAGGCAAACCCCCCTTGAAGTATCAACTAATGTAGGAGGAGCATTATTAGACAACTTGATTTTTTTTTTTTTCACAAATAGGAAGTTCCGGATAGAATTCGTATCGCAGAAGAATTACCATATATAACACAAAACTTCTCCGCCGATTCTTTCTAGTCGAGCCGCTCGGTCTGTCATTATACCCCGAGAAGTAGAGAGAATTACAATCCCCATCCCGTCTAAAATTCTAGGAATTCGTTGATAGTTAGAATAGATTCGTAAACCGGGTCGACTGATTCGTTTTAAATTTAAAATAGGTCTATATCCTCCTTTGCTATTCTTTCGATGTCGTAGGGTTAAAACCAAAAAATATTTGTTGTTTTCCACAAGTTCCCTTACGTTTTCGAGAAAACCCTCTCGTAAAAGTATTTTAACAATGTTTTCGGTGATGTTAGTAGATGCTATTCGAAGCGTGCCTTTTCTATTCATGTCAGCATTTCGTATAGAAGTTATTATGTCAGCAATAGTGTCCTTACCCATGATAAACTAAAAATTTTGTTGCTTCCGAATTTTTGATATAATCAACATGTTCTTTTTTTTTTATGAAAATTATTAAAAGTATATACATGAGACATACTCTACTAAATTTATATTTATCGCTTTTATTTAAATACTATCGCTATATCGCGGTTTCATCTCATCTTATAATACTTCAGGTGCTAATGAAACTATTTTAGTAAAATTTAACTGTCTCAATTCCCGGGCGATCGCACCAAAAACTCGAGTTCCTTTTGGATTTCCTTCTTGATCAATGACAACTGCAGCATTGTCATCATATCGTATTATCATACCGTTGTCACGTTTGAGTTGTTTACAAGTACGTACAATTACAGCTCTGATCACTTCTGATCTTTCTAGAGGCGTATTTGGTACTGCTTCCTTGATCACAGCAACAATAATGTCACCAATATGAGCATATCGGCGATTACTGGCTCCTATGATTCGAATACACATCAATTCTCGGGCCCCGCTATTGTCTGCTACATTCAAATGGGTTTGAGGTTGAATCATATCATTTTTTGAATCTGTTTTTTTAATGTTTGATGTAAAGTAAAGCAAAGGACGAAGTCAACAAAAAAAAAAAAGAAAACCTGCAATTGTTTTTTTTATCCAAAATTTCTTTCCTTTGGTTCTACATTCCTATCCCGAAATAATGAATTGAGTTCTTATAGGCATTTTGGACGCCGCTATTGAAATAGCCTTTCGAGCTATATTTTCGGCTACTCCACTCATTTCATAAAGTATTCTACCGGGTTTAACGACAGCTACCCAATATTCGGGGGATCCTTTCCCCGACCCCATACGGGTTTCCGTGGGTCTTACTGTAACAGGTTTGTCTGGAAATATACGTACCCATATTTTT